CAAGTCAATGATGCATTACATTAATTATATTCATAAAATTTTTTATAAAATAATAAAAATCTCAAAATATTTAATTCTATTTTTTTCTTATTTCTTAATTTCTTATTAATTTAATAAAAAAATAAAGTAAAAGCGGGTAGCGGGAATCGAACCCGCATCGTTAGCTTGGAAGGCTAGGGGTTATAGTCGACGTTGATTCATCATTTTTAACGTCTCTAATTCAAAACTGAACGTGAAACTTTGGTTTCATTCGGCTCCTTTATGGAAGATGTATAAATTCCTATATTAAGACATGAACGAAAAAAAAAAATTCCACCCATAACATCTATGTCAGCTTTTCTGTCTGAATGTATTCAGAACAACCCGCTTTCTAGACGATCCCTATAGAAAAGAGGGGGATTATATTATAACAACCTTTCTAGTTACTTCGTTCTCTATTTCTATGTGAGAGAATCCTTAGGAAAAGCATTTTGTTTCTACCGAGCTAAAACAATTTGTCGATGTCTCTAGTAAACCAAAGTCATTGTTTAATAGCCATTTTGCTTCAATTTCCATAATACAAATTCCAAATTAAAGATTTAGTTACGATTAGAAAGCCACTTTCTATCTTTATCCATGGATCCTTTACTCATACTTATTCAATTAGAAGTATTGATCTAATTAAAAAAAAAAAATTATGTTTCGTAATCTCATAATCCAATTTTTCAATTTTTAATTGATTCTTGGATACAAATCACGAGAATGTATATTCTTCCTCGAATTTTTCATTGAGAGGTAAAGGATTAAATCCTTTTAAGAAATAAAGTTTTTGGTCGGAATGAAATATTAATCAAACCGAAAGACCCCTTAACTATATAAAGGGTTATCGAACGAATCACACTTTTACCACTAAACTATACCCGCTACAATCCGATTATTGTATATAAATGAACCTTTTGTCGAACAAGAAAATGGGTCGTAATAAAAAGTTAAAAGAGTAAAAAGGATAGGATCATAAAATAATCATGAAAATTAGAGCGTTTACGTGTTGTATCAGAGAACCCAATGAGATTCGGAAAAGAGAATTCATTAAATTTCAATAACTAAAACTAAATAACAAGTGTTTTTTTGCCGGAGGTTTTTGACCTAGACGTCTCGACAAAACTACTTAAGCCATAACATACATGAAAATGTATTGTGCAAGAATCCACAGCTCCCTTTTTGTTATTTATTTACTTTAACTAAAATAAAAGGAATAAAGAATAAATATAAAAAATTAAGATAAGAAACGACACTTTGATTCGATATCATTTGATTCTATATCATAGAAATAAAAAGAGTTTTTATTTTTCCAATCGTAATAACAAGCAAGTATTTTAGTTTTCAAATAAAAAAAATTATTTATGATTCGTTGGAACAATAAATGGCGGGCCCGGCCTGGTCAGTACTTAGCCGGGCCGTGGAACTAAAAAGCACTCTCGGATGAAAAAAAATATTATATATTATGAAGGGCTCTTTCAATCCTTATTTTTTATAATGTAACATAGTATTATCCTTTTTCAATTGGGAGGAGAGATGGCTGAGTGGACTAAAGCGTCGGATTGCTAATCCGTTGTACGAGTTTTTCGTACCGAGGGTTCGAATCCCTCTCTTTCCGTTTTTGTTGATGACTTGGTATTTTCTTTCGAATTTTTCGCGAGCTCTTTTTTTTTTTTATAGTTAAAAATGTGTAATAGATAAAATCCTACTAAGAACATTTAAAAATCAAGCAAGGAAAACAAAAACCTTATCTTTTATTCTTCACGTCCAGGATTACGTCCTGGATCATTAGACAGGAATCCGAAAATAAAGAGAGAAACAAAGAATATCACTACCGTGTAAACAAATAGTTTGAGAGTAAGCATTACATAATCTCCAAGATTTTTTTTAGTAAAAAAGAGAATAGATTCTCCGTTTTTATACCGCATACCCTACTATTTTGATTTTTTATTTTGACACCAAGAAATAAAGTGGGGTGATCCAGATTTTTCGCGGTTGTACAAGAATTTCAATATTTGAATTGAGGGTGTAAGACTTATCTGATCTTATCAATTCTTTTCTTTGAATTTTTTTTTTTTCAATAAATCATGAATTTGTCTAGACATTATTAAATTAAAGATATCATCGAAAACTTACAGCAGCTTGCCAAACAAAGGCTAAGAGAAAAAAAAACAGGGGTATTACTGGCATAACATCTACGATTGGATTTAAAAAAGCGTAGGCCTCGGGCAATTTGGCGACGAAAAAACTACTTGAATAAAGAGCAGAATTAAGACAGATACAGATCAAACTAAATATATTAAGCATAACAAACATTTTGTTCTTGAGGATAATTGTATTTTATTTATTTTGATTGAGTTATTAATAAATTGAGTTTTTTTTTTTATTTTATTATTATAAATATGTTATTATTCATAGAAAAGAAAAATGAATAAAAAGAAAATAAGATAGACCAAAAAACTTTCTTTGATTTGAACTCACCCAATCAAAAATCCTTCAATTCTCAAATCAAAAGAGAATAGAATAAACCATACTTTCATACAATATCTTAATTGAATTATATGTAATGATCAATAAATTCCGTTTAATTCTACGTCTACATGTATAAAAATTCTAGTAATCTATTTTATAGATAATAGATATTTAGACTTGAGTTGACGAACAACCAGTACCAATATTAGTGTTTATTAGTGTCGACTAGAAATGGGGCGTGGCCAAGTGGTAAGGCAACGGGTTTTGGTCCCGCTATTCGGAGGTTCGAATCCTTCCGTCCCAGAACATACCTGACCCACGATCATTTTATTAATCTATAATTTTATTAATCTATAATAAAAAAGAAAATATATATCTATATCATAATCTATATCATAATAAAATATATCAAAATAAAGATTGTCTTTTCGACCAGTCTTCCGTTTAAGAGTATAATATTGTTATAGAATGTGATTCTTATTTCTTTTTTTTTTTTTTATTAATCATATCTTTTTCACAAATTTAATCGAGTTCAAATAACACGCATATGAAACAAAATTTTGATTTGTTAAATATTACTGATTTTACAATATGAAATATGAACAAATAACAACCTAAATCTTCAATCTTTCCTTACATCAGTCTTTTTTTTTTATTAATCATTGATGGTTTAATCCAATATGGATTTATCTTTCTCTTAATGATGATAAAAAGCGAATGGTACTTACTGTAAAACCTTATGCAAATAATGATATAGGGTAGGAAACTATTCAATCAATTAAATTTTTTTAATGATTTCTTATGAGTTCTTGGTACTCTAAGAAGTGTGAAATTGTTGAATTTATCCTATCACGTTACTTGAAGATAGATATTCAAAATAACTTGTTTATTCGTGTTTATTTATTCATGTTATGTTAGTTATAATTAAAAAAAAATTATAAACAATGGGGTTAAATTGATTGAATTCTTGTTGAGACTTCGTCATACATTATCCATTCTTCATATAGAAGAAAAAAGTATAGATTATTTAGAAGAAAAAAGTATAGATTATTTAGAAGAAAAAAGTATAGATTATTATGTACCGACCGAACCGATGATTATTCACGATTCCATAATTGAATCAATTACATACTGGTTCCAAACTGAAGGAATGTTATGGTAAAACTTCGTTTAAAACGATGTGGCAGAAAGCAACGTGCGACTTGAAGGACATGATCAGCTGTGGATTCTTACATCCACCACTTTTTTATATTATATAGGAACGAAAGTGCTCTTGGCTCGACATCATTTGTTCTGTTCCACTGGAACCCTCATTTTTGAGAGTGTTGCCATGTAAATAGTACACGATGGAGCTCGAGTAGAACGTATTGATTAATTTCTCAAGGGCAAGAATCTAAGGTTAGTATCGATCAATAAATTGGAACAACTTCGTAAGTATATTTTAGATATATAAATCTAAAGGATCCAATTCGATAAAATTTAAAAGTTAATTTTGTTGGAATTGGTAAAACTCTTTTGATCAAATCAAAAGTAAAGTGTATTACGTAGGAATCAACCATTCATACGATTCTTTGATAGAAAGAAATCACAAAAAATGGTATGTTGCTGCCGTTTTGAAACGATTTAAAGATCACCGAAGTAATGTCTAAACCCAATGATTCAAGGCAAAGATAAAGATCCTGGAACAAGGAAATACCGTTTTCAATTGTCTCAACAACCAGATCATATTTAAGAATCAAAATAGATTCTAAAGGAGACAGACAAAAAGGGTTAGAGACCACTCAATAAATTTAATACCTAAAAGGTTTCTTTTGAGTTATTTGAGAGTTATTCAACTTGAGTTATGAGGATACAAATAATTTTTTTTTTTTTGGGGGGGGGGGAAGACTAAGAAAAAGTATTTAAACTAAAATCAATAATATAATGAATTTGATGATTTTATGGATCTATTTGATATTATGATTCTATACATAGACATAATTTAGAATTTTCTCGAGCCGTACGAGGATAAAACTTCTTATACGTTTCTAGGGGGGGGGGAGTATTGTTCATCTATCCCAATGAGCCATTTATCGAATCGTTGCAATTGATGTTCGATCCCGACGAGAGGGAAGAGATCTTCGTAAAGTGGGTTTTTATGACCCGATAAAGAATCAAATCTATTTAAATGTTCCTGCTATTCTATATTTCCTTGAAAAAGGTGCTCAACCTACAGGAACTGTTCATGATATTTCAAAAAGGGCGGGGGTTTTTACGGAACTTCGCCCTAATCAACAAATAAAATTCAATTAATGAAAATAAAAAAATGTGGATGATTTGTATATAGCCTTGTATAACCTTTTTGTTTCTTTGCTATTTCCTCTTTTGTTCTATTTATATCATACTAATTATATCATACTCAATTTATTATTGTTACTATAAAAGAGTGTCTTTTATAACGACAAAAATCGATTTATATTTTATTGATATAAATTTTATTGATATATATAAAATAGATAGAAAAAGATTAA